AGGGATTACAAAATTGGATGGGGATTCTTTGAAATTCGAAAATATGGAACAATACTTTTATTTCGGATGAGCCAGAAATAGGATGAACTGATAAAATTCTGTATCATGAACTATGTACTGTGCACATCAACATCAATTATATGGCCTCAAAAAATCAAAAGTAAGATCCAAAGATATGAAGAAAATCTCAAAAAAATACAACGAATTGGGCTCGATTCTATTTGTGTAATCCATCTAAGATGACTTTTCCTATTCCTGCTCTACCCCTAAACTCCTTTAGACTAGACTTTTTGGTCTTTCGACTAACCAATTTAACCATATGGAAATATTAACATTTTTTTAGATAGCAGAAAAAAGGGAAACAAAATCAAAGAATTCATTATATATATACAGAATATACCTAAAAATGCATCTATTCTTTAAGCATCTAGGAAGAGTATATCTACAGATACCTAAATAGATAAAATATATATATGATAATCTAGAGCAAAAATGGGTATGTATCGATTCCCCCAATTTATTTAAATATGGGGAATCGATACTCATACAAATGAATCATATGCCAGGAACCAGATTTGAACTGGTGACACGAGGATTTTCAGTCCTCTGCTCTACCAGCTGAGCTATCCCGACCATTCTGGATGCATCCGCCTTATTTTTATTTTAAAAGATTACTGGAGTATATGTCAATGAATCTATGTCAACTAAGTCCAAAAAAGACGAAAAATACAAATTTGTAAGTAAGTTTCAGTAGTAGCAATTATTTTGGATTGTTAATCACGCATATGAGGAAGATTCCTTGCTCAAAAATAAGATATTCTTTTGTATGTTTATCATTAACAAAATTCTACGTGTTTCACATTCACATATATATATTCCAAAACTTATGACTTGTAATTCTGATATGATAAGAAAAATAGAAAAATTCCAATTTATTTGTGAATAAACACAATAAAACACATAAATAATGGAAATAATGAATTAAAAATAGAGAGGATATAGGAAAAAGAATTCGAAAGTTAAATTAAACAGGTCCTTTGGGGATAGAGGGACTTGAACCCTCACGATTTCTAAAGTCGACGGATTTTCCTCTTACTATAAATTTCATTGTTGTCGGTATTGACATGTAGAATAGGACTCTATCTTTGTTCTCGTCTGATTGATCAGTTCTTCAAAGGATCTATCAGATTATGATGAAGTGAATGATTGGGTCAATGAATATTCCGTCTTTTCTTCAACTTTATTAAACTTGGATTTGATTTACGTCTTTCATTTTTGAATATTTTTATCACAAACAGAGATTGTAAGTCTTCATTAACCAATTGAAATAGTATTTCAGTATATATCCATAGGTTTATCTTTGATTCATTCCTGGAATTTTGATGGAAGGATTCCTTTCCTAATACAAAAGGAAAAGTCGTCAACTTCATTTGTTAGAACAGCTTCCATTGAGTCTCTGCACCTATCCTTTTTTTATTATAACTTTTCTTCGTTTACGGAAAAAAGGATTTGGCTCAGGATTGCCCATTGTGAATTCCAGGGTTTCTCTGAATTTGAAAGTTCTCACTCGGTAAGTTTCCATACCAAGACTCAATCCAATTAAGTCCGTAGCGTCTACCTATTTCGCCATATCCCCCTCTTTTTTTAGTTTCTAATCTGATTAGAATACTTTTTTATTTATATTATGAACATTATGCCGGAACTTTTAAATTCATTAAATTCAATTTAAATACGGATTCTTATATTGAAAAATGTTTGTTCCTATTTTATTGATTTTATTTCATCTATATTGGATACTATTATTAGTTGAATCAAAAATGATTCTATTATATATTTATTCGCAATTCAATATACACCGATATATACCACATATCTATCTATATTCTATGCCCCTACTTCGATTATGTTTTCATGCAATTTTCAATACTCGAATGGTCGATTCTTTATATATATTTTCGAGTGAAAACGTGGAAATCTTTAATTATGATCTAGATTAGTCTTTTCTATTTCTGTCATTTTTTTAGTTTTTCTTTCAATAAACAATCCATTCATTTCATTCCTATAATAAAAGAAAATGGATATAACTAAAAAGAATCTAATAGATATAAATAATCATTGTTTTAATGTAGAATTAACCATTCATTTAGAAATATTGAAAGAAATATGGAATTCCTAATTACTTATTAAAATTTATAAGACTAGAATTTCAAAAATGAAATATTTAACAATCAAATATCTAATAATTAAATATCTTATAATTCTATATGTTAAGTACTATTAATTAATGTTTACTTTAATAATGTTTACTTTAACCAATGTTTACTTTAACCTAATTATTACATTATTATAGATATAGAATTCTAAATTCTATAAATTAGAATATTCGATTTCAAATTCGAAATACTATATACTAAATACTATTCGAATTATATATATATGTATATTTTTGATAAATAGATCCAAATATATGATATTTATTAATTTTAATTCATTAATCTTA